CAGTGGCTCCGTTCCATGCCTCATTTCATAGGGAACCTCAAAGTGGCTCTATTTCATTATATTACATCCATATACTAATTCCATTCATTTAATATCCCTATCTTTGGTGTCATTGAGATAAGAGATGTCGTTTCTAGTCTATCTATTTCTATATATATATATGGAAAATGGAAAGTTGAAAAATCATTATATAATAATCAAAAAATTGCAATAGAAAAATAATCCAGAAATTGCAATAGAAAAGAAAAAGAGAGGTTTGAGATGATTTTTCAATCTTTTATACTGGATAATCTAGTATTCTTATGCATGAAGATAATTAATTCGATAGTTGTGGTCGGACTCTATTATGGATTTCTGACCACATTTTCCATAGGGCCCTCTTATCTCTTCCTTCTTCGAGCTCGGGTTGTGGAAGAAGGGACCGAGAAGAAAATATCAGCAACAACTGGGTTTATTACGGGACAGCTCATAATGTTCATATCGATCTATTATGCGCCTTTGCATCTAGCATTGGGTAGACCCCATACAATAACTGTCATAGCTCTACCCTATCTTTTATTTCAGTTCTTCGGCAATAATCACAAAAACTTTTTGAATTATGGATACAAGAATCCAAATTCAATACGTAATTTTAGTATTCAAAGAATATTCTTTCAGAATCTTATTTTTCAGTTATTAAACCCCTTTTTTTTACCAAGTTCAATATTAATCAGATTAGTAAATATTTATTTGTTTCGATGCAACAATAAATTTATATTTTTAACAAGTAGTTTTGTTGGTTGGTTAATTGGTCACACTTTTTTTATGAAATGGATTGAATTTATATTAGTCTGCATACAGCAAAATAATTCAATTAAATCTAATCTATCTATTCAATCAAATAAATTCATTATTTCAGAATTTAGAATTTATAAGTTTCAAACCTTTGTTGTTTTCTTATTTGTTACCTGTTTATATTATTTAGGTAGAATACCGCCTCCCTTTTTTACTAAGAAATTGTCAGAAATTCAAGAAAGTAATGAAATTTATAAAAAAGGAAAAATCGATGTCAAAAGAAATTTGCAAAGGGTACGAACTAAACAAAAAAGATCCAACAACAAAGATCTTTTTCCTTATATTTTATCAAAAAAAGAGAAGAATTTGTACAAAATTGACAAGAAGAAATCTAGCTTAGAATTTGGTCAAAAACCTCTTGTAAACATTCTTTTCAATTATAAACGATGGAATCGTCCATTTCGATATATAAAAAATAATCGATTCGAGAATGTCGTAAAAAATGAAATTTCAGAATTTTTTTTTCATACATGTCAAAGTGATGGAAAAGAAAGAATATCTTTTACGTATCCACCAAATTTATCAACTTTTCATAAAATGATGGAAAGCAAAATTTATCTCTTCACAACAGATAAATTTTCCGATAATGAATTATCTAATTATTGGAGCTATACTAATGAAGAAAAAAGAAAGAAACTGAGCAATGAATTTCTAAATAGGGCAAAAGTTATAGATAAGGAATTTTTTTTTCCGGATATATTCGAAAACCGAATTCGATTATGTAATGATGAAACTAAAACAAAATACTTAACTAAAATATATGATCCTTTCTTGAACGGAACCTTTCGTGGACGAATCCAAAAAGGTTTTTCACCCTCAATCCAAGATGAAAAAACTTACAAAAAAAATCACATTTTGATAAATAAAATTCATGGTATCCTTCTTTATAGTAATAAGAATAATATTTTTAAAAATAATAATAGTAATTATGAGGAATTGGAGGAAAAAATAAATACATTTGATAAAAAATCATTAGTAATTACATTTTTTTTTTCTAATCTAATCAGTAAATTTTCAAAAAAATCAGTATCAAGGTTGAATTTTGAAGTACTCTATTTATTTCCAGAACATGAACAATTAAAAATGGATTCTGAAGATGAAGAAGAAAAAAAAATAATAATAAAAATCTTATTCGATGCAATTAGAACTGATTTGAACGATAAAACAATAATAAATCGAAATAGAACTCAATATATTAGACTAAATGAAATCCGTAAAAAAGTTCCTCGATGGTTATACAAATTTATTGACGAATTGCAACAACTAGAGGGAAAAGGTGGAGCAGAGAATTATCAAATTCGTTCTAGAAAAGCCAAACGTGTAGTCATTTTGAGTAAATCTAAATTTTTACAGAAAAACGATACTTATAATGATACTGAAGATACTAATAATACTGAAAAAAAAAAAAACGAATTGGCTTTAATACGTTATTCACAACAATCGGATTTTCGACGAGACATAATCAAAGGATCTATACGTGCTCAACGGCGTAAAACAGTTACTTGGAAATTTTTTCAAAAAAGTGTGCATTCCCCTCTTTTTTTGGATAAAATGGAGAACCCCTTATTCTTTTCTTTTGATAGTTTCAAGTCAATGAAAATCTTTTTTTTGTTAAAAAATTGGATGCGAAAAAAGACAGAATTTCCAATTTTAGATTATACAGAAGAAAGGGCAAAAGAAAGTTCGAAAAAAGAGGAGGAAATAATAAAAAAAAAAGAAAATGATGAAAAAAAACGTATAGAAATAGCCGAAGCCTGGGATAGCATTATATTTGCTCAAGTAATAAGAGGTGTTTTATTAATAACCCAATCGATTCTTAGAAAATATATTCTATTACCTTCATTGATAATAATGAAAAATATTGTTCGTATACTATTTTTTCAATTTCCCGAATGGTCAGAAGATTTTAGGGATTGGAAGAGAGAAATGTATATTAAATGTACGTATAATGGGGTTCAATTATCCGAAACTGAATTTCCAAAAAAATGGCTAACAGACGGTATTCAGATAAAGATATTATTCCCTTTTCGTCTAAAACCTTGGCACAGATCTAAGCTACAATCCAATGAAAAGAAAAAAGATCCAATGAAAAAAAGGGGGGTGAAAAAAAAAAACTTTTGTTTTTTAACAATTTGGGGAATGGAAGTTGAATTGCCCTTTTCAGGTTCTACCAAAAATCCATTTTCATTTTTTTTTGATCCCATTTTAAAAGAACTCAAAAAAAAAACGAAACAATTTCATTTTTTCATTTTTCTAGTTCTAAAAGTTTTAAGTCAAAAAATGAAATTGTTTCTAAATATCTTAAAAGAAAAAGCAAAATGGATCATCAAAAGTATTCTCAAAAATATTCTATTTCTAACGAAAAAAATAAAACAATTTTCCAAATTTCTATTTATTCAATTTAAATTCAAAAAAATAGATGAATTGAGCGAAAGCAAAAAAGATTCAACAATCTATAAGAATAGTCCAATGATTTCTGAAGCAACCATTCCAATTCAATCTATAAATTCAGCAAATTATTCATTGAGAAAAAAAAAAATAAGGGATCTGAATGTTAAAAGAAAAGCAGTTATAAAAAAAATAGAAAAAATGAAAAAAGAAGAAAAGAAAAGAGGGCTTGTAATTTCAGAGACAAATATTCATTCGAACAAAACTACTTATGATAGTAAAAGGATAGAATTCGAAAAAAAAAAATTGCAGATATTACAAAGAAGAAGCAATGTTCGATTAACCCGTAAATCACATTCTTTTTTAAAATTTTTCATAAAAAGGATATACATAGATATCTTTCTATATATCATTTGTATTCCTAGGATCAATACACAACTTTTTCTTGAATCAACAAAAAAAAAATTAAATAAATTCATTTACAATAATGAAGCAAATGCAGAAAGAACTGATAAAACAAATCAAAGTATAATTCGCTTTATTTCGATTATACACAAATATTTTTATACTAGGAATACGAATTCACAGAATTCTTATGATGTCTCCTTTTTGTCACAAGCATATGTATTTTTAAAATTATTACAAACCCGAATTATTAATATTAACATATATAAGTTAAGATCTGTTTTTCAATATCATGGAAATTTTTTTTTTCTTAAAAATGAAATAAAGCATTCTTTTTTTGGAGTACAAGGAATATTTCATTCTAAATTAAAACATAAGAACCCTCCCAATTCTGTAATAAATCAATGGACAAATTGGTTAAAGGATGATTATTATCAATATGACTTATCTCAAAGCAGATGGTCTAGATTAGTACCACAAAAATGGAGAAATAGAATCACTGAATGTCGTGCAGCTCAAAATAAAGATTTAACCAAATTTGATTCATATGAAAAAAGTCGATTAATTCTTTACAAAGAACAACAAGTAGACGCATTAAAAAAAAAAAAAATAATAAAACAATATAGATATGATCTTTTATCCTATAATTTTATCAATTATGCAGATAAGAAAGAATCATCTATTTATGGATATAGATCCCTATTTGAAGCAAATAAAAACCTGGTGATTTCTTCTAATTACAACACGCATAAAAAAGAATTATTTGATATAATAGGTAATATCTTTATCAAGAATTATATAGCAGAAGATGCTATTATAGATATGGAAAAAAATATGGATAGAAAGTATTTCGATTGGATCGGAATCAATATAGAGATAAAAAATCGTTCCATATCGAATCCGGAATTTGGGTTCTTTTCAAAATTTGTGATATTTTATAATGCATATAGGGTTAACCCGTGGGTTATACCTATCAAATTACTTTTTTTACATTTTAATGTAAATCAAAATATTAGTGAAAATACAAATAACATTACTAGAAATAAAAAAAGAATCAATATTTTTAGACCATCTAAAAAAAAGAAATCTCTTGAATTGGAGTTAGGGACTCGAAATCGAGCCAAAGCAGAATACGCCGATCGAATAAATCTTGAATTATCTTTATCAAACCAAGAAAAAGATATTGAAAAAAATTATGTAGGATCGGGCAGTGAAAAAAATAGTAAGGGTATAAAGAAAAAGAAAGACAAAAACAAGATGGAGGCAGAACTTAATTTGTTACTAAGAAATTTTTTGACTTTACATTTGAACTGGAAGAATTTTTTAGGTCAAAGAATATTTAAAAATGTCAAAGTATATTGTCTACTGATTAGATTGAAAAATTTAAGAGAAATTACGATAGCCTCTATTCAAAGAGGAGAGCTAGGTCTAGATATTATGATGATTCAAAATCAGAAGAATTTCACTCTTCCAGGCTTAAGGAAAAATAAAAAATTTCGGAAAAAAGAAATATTTGTTATCGAACCAGTTCGCCTGTCTAGAAAAAACAATAAAAAATTTTTTATGTATCAAACCATGGGTCTTTCATTAATTCATAAAAATAAACGCAAAATTTATCCAAAATACCCAGAAAAAAGTCATGTTAATAAGAAAAATTTTGATAAATACATTACAAGAACAAGAGATCAGAAGATAACAGAAAAAAAAGAAAAAAATAATTATGATCCACTTGTTCCTGAAAATATTTTATCCGCTAGACGTCGTAGAGAATTGAGAATCCTAATTTGTTTAAATCCTAGTAATAGAAATAGTATGCATAGAAACACAATATTTTATAATGAAAATAAAGTACATAATTGTTTTCAAGTTTTGAATAAAAAAAGAAAATATTTGGAGAAAGAGAAAAAAAAACTAATGAATTTACAAATTTTTCTTTGGCCAATTTATCGATTAGAAGATTTAGCTTGTATAAATCGCTATTGGTTTAATACCCATAATGGAAGCCGTTTCAGTATAATAAGGGTACATATGTATCCGCGATTGAAAATTCGTTAATAGAAATTTTTCTGCTATTTACCGTAATATATATATATATATATATGGTATATGAAGACAAATTGATATATACATAACATAAATACAGACACGCATTATGGCATTGATACAAATTCAATGATGTATCCGTTAGATCAAAAAAAGAATAAACAAAATCCTCTTCTATTTTTTAAGTATACAATTTTTTGGGGGTCAATCCATAAAAATAGTCGCTTTTATATCTATTTAAATTGGATTTATTAAATTTATAAGAATTAATTCGATTGTAAAAAAATAAGGAATTCTTAAAGAAATTCAGATTTATATACAAAATAAAAAATTAGTGTCATTATTATTACTGATCAATAAAAATATCTATAAAAAGCGAGGAGAAGATAAAAACTTTCATTTTTTTATGGTAAAAAATTCATTTATACCTGTTATTTCACAAGAAAAAAAAGAAGAAAACCCGGGATCAGTTGAATTTCAAGTATTCCATTTTACCAATAGAATACGACGACTTACTTCACATTTTGAATTGCACCGAAAAGACTATTTATCTCAAAGAGGTTTACGTAAAATTCTGGGAAAACGACAACGATTACTGTCTTATTTGTCAAAGAAAGATAGAATACGTTATAAAAAATTAATAAATCTGTTTGATATTAGGGAGTCACAAATTCGTTAAATTGAAGAGTAATTCTAAATTATTCGATTTATTAGATCTTTAATTTTGATGAACTTTTTTTTTTTAGCGATTCATAGAAGAATGAATCGAGGAAAAACCTATGAATATCTCAACTACAAGAAAGGACTTCATGATAGTCAATATGGGACCTCACCACCCATCAATGCATGGTGTTCTTCGACTTATTGTTACTTTAGATGGTGAGGATGTTATTGATTGTGAACCAATATTGGGTTATTTACACAGAGGAATGGAAAAAATAGCGGAAAACCGAACAATTATACAATATCTGCCTTATGTAACACGTTGGGATTATTTAGCTACTATGTTTACAGAAGCAATAACTGTAAACGGACCAGAACAGTTGGGAAATATTCAAGTACCTAAAAGAGCTAGCTATATCCGAGTAATTATGTTGGAGTTGAGTCGTATAGCTTCTCACCTACTATGGCTAGGACCTTTTATGGCAGATATTGGTGCACAAACCCCCTTCTTCTATATTTTCAGAGAAAGAGAATTAATATATGATCTATTCGAAGCTGCGACGGGTATGAGAATGATGCATAATTTTTTTCGTATCGGGGGTGTAGCGACTGATCTACCTTATGGTTGGGTAGATAAATGTTTTGATTTCTGCGATTATTTTTTAACAAGGATTGTTGAATATCAAAAACTTATTACGCGAAATCCTATTTTTTTAGAACGGGTTGAGGGGGTAGGTGTTGTTGATGGAAAGGAAGTAATAAATTGGGGTTTATCAGGACCCATGCTTCGGGCTTCCGGAATACAATGGGATCTACGTAAAATTGATAATTATGAATGTTACGAAGAATTTGATTGGGAAGTTCAATGGCAAAAAGAAGGAGATTCATTAGCTCGTTATTTAGTTCGAATTGGTGAAATGATGGAATCCATAAAAATTATTCAACAGGCTTTGGAAGGAATTCCCGGGGGGCCATATGAAAATTTAGAAATCCGCTGCTTTGATAGAGAAAAAGAGCCAGAATGGAATGATTTTGAGTATCGATTTATTAGTAAAAAACCGTCTCCGACTTTTGAATTGCCAAAACAAGAACTTTATGTAAGAGTTGAAGCACCCAAGGGAGAATTAGGAATTTTTCTAATAGGGGATCAAAATGGTTTTCCTTGGAGATGGAAAATTCGTCCACCAGGTTTTATCAATTTGCAAATTCTTCCTCAATTAGTTAAAAGAATGAAATTGGCCGATATTATGACAATACTAGGTAGCATAGATATTATTATGGGAGAAGTTGATCGTTGAAATGATAATTGATATAACAGAAATACAAGATATCCATTTTTTTTTCGGATTGGAATCTTTTAAAGAGGTATATGGAATTATATGGGTATTTGCCCCTATTTTTATTCTTGTATTGGGAATTACAATAAGTGTACTAGCCATTGTATGGCTAGAAAGAGAAATATCCGCAGGGATACAACAGCGTATTGGACCGGAATACACCGGTCCTTTTGGAGTTCTTCAAGCTATAGCAGACGGAACAAAATTGCTTTTCAAAGAGAATCTTATTCCATCTAGAGGAGATATTCGTTTATTCAGTATAGGACCATCCATATCGGTCATATCAATTATAATAAGCTATTCAGTAATTCCTTTTGGCTATAACTTTGTTTTATCTGATCTGAATATTGGTGTTTTTTTATGGATTGCTATTTCGAGTATTGCTCCCATTGGACTTCTTATGTCAGGATATGGGTCGAATAATAAATATTCCTTTTTAGGTGGTCTACGAGCGGCTGCTCAATCGATTAGTTATGAAATACCATTAACTCTATGTGTGTTATCGATATCTCTACGTGCGATTCGTTGAGACAAAAATTTTTCGATACTATTATTACTATTGCTATACTCCTCTCTTTATAGGATAATAAAAGGAATATATATTCCTTTTATTATTTTTCGCAATTAGGATTGAAGAATTTAATCAGATAGTTATATGAGTGCAATAAAACAGCTTCTATTGAATATAATTTATAGAATACTACTATATTACTTATAGTTAATAGAAAGTATGATGATTTAAAATTGCAGTAAAAATATTGAGTCTCATTTTCTATGTATAAGAATTAAGTGAAAAAAATGAATTAAATTTATAGGTAAAATGGGTCGTTTATCCCAAGGTTGGTTGATTAGTCATCCTGTCTTGAAGCGGGCACCAAAGACCGACCTTTTAAAAATTTTCAATATCATTTGTATGAATTATCATACATATATTAACATAAATAAGGGATTAATAAAAAAATGAATGGATGGTTAGAAACACCAAGATACACAAAGGATTAGTAACGTATATTAAAAAAAAATATCCAAAAGAACATCTATGTATAATAGAAAAAGAATACTAATTGGAGCTTTAAGTTGGTAGAAAAAATAAGGCAGTACTCCCCACAATTCCGATCCAGAGTATACTTCCATCCACTGATTAAATAAATGACTATCGGGAACGAAATAATCCTTTAATTTTTTTTTGAAGTCCCTTTTTATTTTACTTGCACAAAAAAAGAATAGGATAAGAACAAAAAAAAGTGATCCCCTTTTTCTTTTTTGTCTTATATCCATATTTATGGCAATAGAATTCATGTCATAATTTAGAAAACGAACATGTAATTCTTTTTCGTAATCGAAAAGGATGAGAGAGTTATTGGAGGGAGTTATTGAGAATTCGAAACGAGTATTTTATGGAAGAATTCAGTTATTACTCAACAAATTAAAATTTCGATTTTTTAAGGGATGAGATCAATTCAGAAGTACCTTTTGTATTTTTTATTTATTTAAATAAAATGTATTTTTCTTTAATTTTTTATTTTATTAGAACAGACAGAATTCAATTGGTCTAATTCAGAACCGTCCGATAAAATCTTATCTATCTTAGGGATATATCAAGGGATAAATAATCGGGGCCTGGTCCTTATATTTTTTTAAGACTTTAAAGGAGCCGTATGAGGTGAAAATCTCATGTACGGTTCTGCAATAGAGATGGGAACAGTAATGTTATCACCGACTAGGATTATCTAACAGTTTAAGTACAGTTGATATAGTTGATGCACAATCAAAATATGGTTTTTGGGGGTGGAATTTGTGGCGTCAACCTATGGGTTTCATCGTTTTTCTAATTTCTTCCCTAGCAGAGTGTGAAAGATTACCTTTTGATTTACCGGAAGCGGAAGAAGAATTAGTAGCGGGTTATCAAACCGAATATTCCGGTATCAAATTTGGTTTATTTTACGTTGCTTCATATTTAAACCTATTAATTTCTTCCTTATTTGTAACCGTTCTTTACTTGGGTGGTTCGAATATCTCTATTCCGTACATATTCGTTTCTGAGTTTTTTGAAATAAATAAAACATATGGAGTTTTTGTAACAATAATTGGTATCTTTATTACACTAGCTAAAACTTATTTATTCTTATTCGTTTCTATCACAACAAGATGGACTTTGCCTAGGCTAAGAATAGATCAATTATTAAATCTTGGGTGGAAGTTTCTTTTACCCATTTCTCTCGGTAATCTATTATTAACAACTTCGTTTCAACTGTTTTCACTATAAAAAACGGACCTTCTATATTCATAACTTGTCTCAAACAAGAGAAAGAAAAAAAATATTCAGACATATTCACGATATGTTCCTTATGGTAACTGGATTCATAAATTATGGTCAACAAACAGTCCGAGCTGCAAGGTACATTGGTCAAAGTTTCATGATTACCTTATCTCACGCAAATCGTTTACCTGTAACTATTCAATATCCTTATGAAAAAATAATCACATCAGAACGTTTCCGTGGTCGAATACATTTTGAATTTGATAAATGCATTGCTTGTGAAGTATGTGTTCGTGTATGTCCCATAGATCTACCTGTTGTTGATTGGAAACTAGAAACTGATATTCGAAAGAAACGATTGCTTAATTACAGTATTGATTTCGGAATCTGTATATTTTGTGGTAACTGTATTGAGTATTGTCCAACCAATTGTTTATCAATGACTGAAGAATATGAACTTTCGACTTATGATCGCCACGAATTGAATTATAATCAAATCGCTTTGGGCCGTTTACCAATGTCTGTAATTGATGATTATACAATTCGAACAATTCAAATAAAATAAAATTCTTATAAAACGAAAATTCATAGAATATAAATCAAATCATTATACAAATATATAATTGAATAATATAAATTAGCATAATAATAAAAATGTCATTAAAAAAAATGAATAAATATTATAACTATTAGATATTAGTAGAAATATTTTATATTCTATAAATATCTAATATATTTATTTATATATATACTTTCATTTTCGTATAGTTTGGTTTGAAATTACTCTTTCACATAAAGAAAAGAATGGAATGACATTAATCCTATAACAATTGTACCTATAGCAATTCACATTTCTTATCTTAGGATTTGGTTGAATTCAATGCGGAGAGAATTTTAGTAGTTAATATATAATTTTTTTTCCTGGTCATATCAATAAGGTCATGAAATTTCGATTTATTTATCTCTTATTTTACATAGAATGGATTTGCCCGAACAGCTACATGATTTTCTTTTAGTTTTTTTTGGATCGGGTCTTATATTAGGAAGTCTAGGAGTAGTATTATTTACGAATCCCATTTTTTCTGCTTTTTCGTTGGGACTGGTTCTTGTTTGTATATCTTTATTCTATATTTTATCAAACTCCCATTTTGTAGCTGCATCACAGCTACTTATTTACGTGGGCGCTATAAATGTTTTAATAATATTTGCTGTGATGTTCATGAATGGTTCAGAATATCACGAAGATTTTCGTCTTTGGACCGTTGGGGATGGAATTACTTTCATGGTTTGTACAAGTATTTTTGTTTCACTAATAACTACTATTCTAGATACATCATGGCACGGAATCATTTGGACCACAAGACCAAATCAGATTATAGAGCAAGATTTGATAAGTACGAGTCAACAAATTGGAATTCATTTATCAACAGATTTTTTTCTTCCATTTGAACTCATTTCAATAATTCTTTTAGTTGCTTTGATAGGTGCAATTGTCGTAGCTCGCCAATAATCAATTTTTAGAACTAAACTAATAATATAAATCCAAATTTTATTTTGTTAGATTTTATCACATTCATTTTCGTTGAATTCTATGTGAACATAAAATAGTATTTACGTCTAAAATCGTTTTTTTTATTGCCAATATATTATTTTAGTGTAGACTTATTATATTCTTTAGTCAATCAAATCCGCTGAATTCTTGTTCATATTGAAATGAATAAAAATGGATAAGGAGTTGGTCAATGATATTCGAGCATGCACTTATTTTGAGTGCCTATTTATTTTCTATAGGTATCTATGGGTTGATCACGAGCCGAAATATGGTTAGAGCCCTTATGTGTCTTGAACTTATACTGAATGCAGTTAATATAAATCTCGTAACCTTTTCTGATTTTTTTGATAGTCGCCAATTAAAAGGAAATATTTTTTCAATTTTTGTTATAGCTGTTGCGGCCGCTGAAGCAGCTATCGGACCGGCTATTGTTTCCTCAATTTATCGTAATAGAAAATCAACCCGTATCAATCAATCGAATTTGTTGAATAAATAGTATTACTCATAAAAAATAAAAAGAAAGTAGAATTTAGAATAGTGTACTATATAAATAATCAATTCAAATTAGCATATATATAACTTATGATCATGTTTGCGAAAATAAACATAAGAAATCAAAGTATCTTGGTTCTATTCTGTTATTCTTAATTAATCTATAAATCGATTTTGATTAGCAAAATTCTGATAAATCATTGATTCATCTGGTGTCTTATATATTCTTATATATATCTAATTATATATAATTCGTTTACGAGTTTACTAGATTGAAAATTTTGAATTTTTTATGTTCAAGGATTACGATCCAATGTCACATTCAGTAAAGATTTATGATACATGTATAGGATGTACTCAATGTGTCCGAGCCTGCCCCACAGATGTATTAGAAATGATACCTTGGGACGGATGTAAAGCTAAACAAATTGCTTCTGCCCCAAGAACAGAGGACTGTGTTGGTTGTAAGAGGTGTGAATCCGCTTGTCCGACGGATTTCTTAAGTGTTAGAGTTTATTTATGGCATGAAACAACTCGAAGCATGGGTCTAGCTTATTGATACATTTCAAAAAGAACCACACATATAAGTACGTTTTTTTTACTGGCAAAAACCCGCGCTCAAAATACAAAAGAAAATCTTTTGTATTTTGAGCGCGGGTTTTTCTAGTCTAAGTATATCTTATTTTTATTACGAATTATTTTCCTTGGTTAACAATAGTTGTAGTTTTGCCAATAGCCGGGGGTTCCTTAATTTTTTTATTTCCTCATAAAGGAAATAAGGTAATTAAGTGGTATACTATTTGTATTTGTTTAACGGATCTCCTTCTAACAGCCTATGCATTTTGTTATTATTTCGAATTGGATGATCCGCTAATCCAATTGACAGAAAATTATAAATGGATACATTTTTTTGACTTTTACTGGAGATTCGGAATAGATGGACTCTCTATAGGACCTATTTTATTGACGGGATTTATCACTACTTTAGCTACGTTAGCAGCTCAGCCGGTTACTCGAGAATCCAAATTATTCTATTTCCTGATGTTAGCAATGTATAGTGGTCAAATAGGAACATTTTCTTCTCGAGACATTTTACTTTTTTTCATCATGTGGGAATTAGAATTAATTCCCGTTTATCTACTTTTATCCATGTGGGGTGGAAAAAAACGTTTGTATTCAGCTACAAAGTTTATTTTGTATACTGCGGGAAGTTCTGTTTTTTTATTACTGGGTATTCTGGGTATGAGTTTATATAGTTCTAATGAACCAACATTAAATTTGGAATCATTAACTAATCAATCATATCCCGTGGCGCTTGAAATAATATTCTATATGGGATTTCTTATTGCTTTTGCTGTCAAATCACCAATTATACCCTTACATACATGGTTACCAGACACCCACGGAGAGGCACATTACAGCACTTGTATGCTTTTAGCCGGAATATTATTAAAAATGGGAGCATATGGGTTGGTTCGAATTAATATGGAATTATTATCTCGCGCTCATTCTATATTTTGCCCCTGGTTAATGCTATTAGGTTCAATTCAAATAATCTATGCAGCTTCAACATCTCTTGGTCAACGTAATTTAAAAAAAAGAATAGCTTATTCTTCGGTATCTCATATGGGTTTCTTAGTTTTAGGAATTGGTTCTATAAGCGATACAGGTCTCAACGGGACTATTTTACAAATAATATCTCATGGATTTATTGGCGCTGCGCTTTTTTTCTTGGCGGGAACTAGTTATGATAGATTACGTCTTCTTTATCTCGATGAAATGGGTGGAATGGCTATCCCAATGCCAAAAATATTCACGGTTTTCACTATCTTATCGATGGCTTCTCTTGCATTGCCGGGCATGAGCGGTTTTGTTGCAGAATTGATAGTCTTATTTGGAATAATTACTAGCCAAAAATATCTTTTAATAACTAAAATACTAATCACTTTTGTAACAGCAATTGGAATGATATTAACTCCTATTTATTCATTATCTATCTTACGTCAAATGTTCTATGGATACAAGCTTTTTAATACACCAAATTCTTATTTTTTTGATTCGGGGCCGCGAGAATTATTTATTTCAATTTCTATCCTTATACCCGTAATAAGTATTGGTATTTATCCAGATTTTATTTTTTCATTTTCGGCTGACAAGGTTGAAGCTATTCTATCAAATTTTTTATAGAGAGTTTTCACGAATAAATGAAAAAATAAAATAAAAAATAGAAACAAATCCTATGTACAATACAAATATATATATATTTCTTTTGTATTAATTACAAAAAAAAAAAATGAATTTGAATTATAATTGAATATGTTTGTTGTTTGTGAGAACCCCTTGAATCACTAATACATTACTTGATTTAAAGGGTTCTCTATCATTTATTGGAAGTTTTCTTTGTTATTATATATATATAATGTTTTCGGTATTTGTATTTGTGAAGTTCTTTACTCACTTTAATTCAATTAAGTGTAAATGAACCATAACTATGTAGTCCTATTCCTAAAAGATTTATCCCTAAATAACATACCCAAATTATAAGAAAGCCCATAGAGGCCACTATTGAAGAATTTATATTTTCCAATTTTTTATTTTTTCTGGTATGTAAATAAATCGCGAATATAGTCCAAGTAATAAAAGCCCAAGTTTCCTTTGGATCCCAATTCCAATATGACCCCCATGCCTCATTAGCCCATACTGCTCCCGAAATAATACCTATCGTTAAAAATATAAAACCTAGACTAATAGTACGGTAACCCCAACGATCTAATTGTTGAATAAATTGAGATCTAAAATAATTTCTATAAGATGAAAAAGAAGTTTTTTGTAAAACATTCTTTTTTTCATTCCTATTCATGTATTTTATTTCAGCAAAAGAAAATGATTCATTTAAAAAATAAAAATTCTTTCTTTTACCAAGAATTTGTATGAGTTCTTGAAATGTAATAACTAAAATAGCCACTGATAATAATGATCCACATAAAAGAGTTGCATAACCTAATATCATCATACTTACATGCATCATTAACCAATGGGATTGTAAAGCAGGTACTAATATTACGGATTCGTTCATTTCAGTTAAAAGACCCGAAGTAGCAAAGCCTTGGGTAAAAATAACACTGGGTGTGATTATTGTATTTATATAGTCGTTTTTATGCTTTTTGAAGTAAGGAACCCTATAAAAAATGGAAAAAGTCCATGAAAGAAATATTAATGATTCATATAAATCACTAAATGGTAAATGGCGCGAAAAAACCCAACGAGTAACTAACAATCCCGTTATACAAAAAAAAGTTATTATCATGCCTTTTTTAGACGAATCATATAATCCTATAATTTCATTAACTAATAATAAGATTATCCAATGGATTGATATTAAAATGGATATGACCGAAAAGGATACATGAGTTAATATATGCTCTAAAGTTGAAAATACCATATATAATTTATAATGAAATTATCGAAATACTAGGAATAGAAATAAGAATTGAGTTCATTATAGGACTTATTTTTTTAGAAGATAATATGTCATGCCGCTACTCGGACTCGAACCGAGATGCTCTAGCACTGCTTCCTAAGAGCAGCGTGTCTACCAATTTCACCATAGCGGCTTACTCCAAATCATAATAAGCAAATTTTCGTCAATTGTCGAGATTCAAAGAATCAATTAAAGTACAATATTTGTTTACTAAACATTAAATAAAGAATTGAAAGAATTCTATTCGAATCTATTAGAAATATATATATTTCAATATTTTTTTATTATTCTATATTCTTATTCGAAATATATTATTCTGAATTCTTATAAATGTAAATCAAAAAAAATGAAAAATAAATAATAATCCCATTATTCTTTAATGTAATTTTGAATGACTCATTTTTTTTATTTCGAATATTTATTTAGAATATATATATAAATAATGTTTAAATATCCTAAATGAATATTATATTAGATATTAAATTTATATTAGTATTTTTTTATTTAAGAATATTTGTTGAATCAAGTTAATTGAAACTATTCTAACGTTTGTATTTCTTACAAAAAAAGCTTTTCGAATTCCCCGTAAAAATAGATTGCGCTAATGAAAAAGCTTTCAATCTTGTCCAATATGCCTTCTTTTTCCATAAAGTGTTCCGAATAATTTTTTTTGATATAGAAGTGCGCTTTTTTGGAACTGCCATATAATTAGTATAGTTTTTGATTGTTATATAGTTCGATGTGAAAGACATTTTTTCTGTAAATTAAAATGAATTTATCTTTAATTAGCCATATATCTTATCTATCTTAATTCCCATTTTTTCTTTTTTATTTAAAGTAAAACATTGAATATTATAATATTATAATCCTTTTTATAAATTTTTACAAACATCGATATTTTTTTTATTGTAATAGAAAATACTAAATTAGTTAAAAAAATGAACGAATGTTTTTGAAAAAAAAAAAATTATTATTGAGTCATATGAATTTCTTTATAATCCATATCAAAATAAACGAATGCTTTTAGTTTTGGTGTAATTATTTATTTTATCCTGACTCTACACATAAAATCTTGATTTTCTAAATTTCATTCTTATTCTAATTCATATTAATTATTATTTATATAATAAATAATAATAATTAATATGAATTTTTAAAAAGTTTATTTTTCACTAGGAATTTTATTATTGGTCCATTTTGAATCTATACTTTGTAATATTCGAAATATTGTACAAAGATTCAGAATAATTAATAATAGATCATTCTATTTTAATTCTATGTTTACTTTTTTATTAACCGAACCCCTTTTTTACAAAAGAGATAAAATAAAAACCGACGAATAAGAAACAAAATTAATTAGAATCAGAATTTTTTTTTGTTTATTGTATGGAATATACACATCAATATTCATGGATCATACCTTTTATTCCATTTCCTCTTCCTATGTTAATAGGAGTGGGACTTCTACTTTTTCCAACAGCAACAAAAAATCTTCGCCGTATGTGGGCCTTTTCTAGTATTTTATTGTTAACTTTAGTTATGATTTTTTCGGTTGATCTGGCTATTCATCAAATCAATAATAGTTCTATTTATCAATATGTATGGTCTTGGACCATAAATAATGATCTTTCTTTAGAGTTTGGGTACTTGATCGATTCACTTACTTCTATTATGTCAATATTAATTACTACTGTTGGCATTCTGGTTCTTATTTATAGTGATAATTATATGTCTCATGATCAAGGATATTTGAGATTTTTTGCTTATATGACTCTTTTTAATATTTCAATGTTGGGATTAGTTACTAGTTCTAATTTGATACAAATTTATGTTTTTTGGGAATTGGTTGGAATGTGTTCTTATTTATTAATAGGCTTTTGGTTTACACGTCCTATTGCGGCGAATGCTTGTCAAAAAGCATTTGTAACTAATCGTGTAGGGGATTTTGGTTTATTATTGGGAATTTTAGGTCTTTATTGGATAACGGGTAGTTTGGAATTTCGGGATTTGTTTCAAATAATAAATAACTTGATTTGTAAAAATGA